ACCATACTAATATTATTGTTTGATCAGATCATTGAATCATTTATTTCTATTGCAATCCATTCCATTTTGATTTCTACACACGTCTTTTTTTAGGAGGCCTACATCCATTATGTGGCATAGGGGTTACGTCACGTACGAAACTTAATAGTATACCACTTCTACGAATGGCTCGTAATGCTGCATCTCTTCCGAGACCAGGGCCTTTTATCATGACTTCTGCTCGTTGCAGACCCTGATCCACTGCCGTACGAATAGCATTTCCTGCTGCGGTTTGAGCAGCAAATGGTGTCCCTCTTCTTGTGCCTCTGAATCCACAAGTACCAGCGGAGGACCAAGAAACCACCCGACCTATTACATCTGTAACAGTCACAATGGTATTGTTGAAACTCGCTTGAACATGAATAACTCCTTTTTGTATTCTACGTCCATTCTTACGTGAACCAATTCTTGGTATAGCTTTTGTCATATTTTATCATCTCATAAATATGAGTCAGAGATATACGGATATATCCATTTCATGTCAAAACAGATCCTTTATTTGTACATCGGACCGTTTAGAAAGTCCCTTGTTAGAAAGATTACCCCTGTCTCTGTTTATGTTTCGGATTGGAACAAATTACTATAATTCGTCCCCGCCTACGGATCAGTCGACATTTTTCACAAATTTTACGAATGGAAGCCCGTATTTTCATATTTGTTATTCCTTAATTCCAAATATACTCCTTGGAAGAAAATAAGTCTCTTGAAATTTTGAACCTCGAATTGTATTCCCATGAAAGGAATGTTTAAATTCAAATAAAAAGCCACCTAATCATTCGACTCTTTGTTGCGAAGTCTATAAATTATACGTCCCCTAGTTGAATCATAACGACTTACTTCGATTTTGACTCTATCTCCTGGTAGTATCCGGATAAAACTCCGTCGGATCCTCCCCGAAACATAACCTAGAATCAGATCTTCATTGTCTAAACGAACTCGGAACATACCATTGGGAAGTGATTCAGTAATTAAACCTTCGTGAATCAATTTTTGTTCTTTCATTCCAGGTAACCCCCTTGAAGTATCAACTAATGGAGGAGGAGTAATAGTAGACAATTCGTCTTTCCTCTCTTTTTCCCAAATAGCAAGTTACGGATCAAATTCGGATACCAGAAGGATCACCAGATATAATACAAAATTTCTCCCCCAATTCTTTCTAGTCGAGCTTCTCGATCTGTCATTATACCTCGAGAAGTAGAAAGAATTACGACCCCCATTCCACCTAAAATCCTAGGAATTCGTTGATGGTTGGAATAGATTCGTAGACCGGGACGACTGATACGCTTTAAAATATTTCTATATGTTCCTTTCCTATTCCTTCTATGTCGCAGGGTTGAAACCAAGAAATATTTGTTGTTTTCCCTATGTTTCCTAACATTTTCAATAAACCCTTCTTGTAGAAGTATTTTAACAATGTTTTCGGCGATATTAGTAGATGCTATTCGAACCGTTCCTTTTTTATCCATGTTAGCATTTCTTATAGAAGTTATTATATCGGCAATAGTGTCCCTACCCATGACGAACTAAAATTATGGGTGCCTTCCAGTTTTGATATAATCAACATGTTCCTTTTTTTTTTTCATTTTTTCTTATTTATTTATGAATTATTAAAGGTATATGCGTGAGACACAATCTACTAACGTGATCTATTTCAGAGACCTGACTATACTCTATCACGGTCTCATCTACTAGTATTTATAAGACTTCAGGAGCTAATGAGACTATTTTAGTGAAATTCAACTGTCTCAATTCCCGCGCGATCGCTCCAAAAACTCGAGTTCCTTTTGGATTTCCTTCTTGATCAATGACAACTGCTGCATTGTCATCATATCGTATTATCATACCGTTGTCGCGTTTGAGTTCTTTACATGTACGTACAATTACAGCTCTGATCACTTCTGATCTTTCGAGAGGCATATTGGGCACTGCTTCTTTGATTACAGCAACAATAACGTCACCAATATGAGCATATCGTTGATTACTAGCTCCTATGATTCGAATACACATCAATTCTCGAGCCCCGCTGTTGTCCGCTACATTCAAATGGGTCTGAGGTTGAATCATATCATTTTTTTTTTTTTTGAATCTGCTCTTTCAATGCAAAAGGCAAAGGAAAAAGAGAGAAATATTGTCTGCCCAGAAATCCAAAAATCTGCGATTGTATTTTTCATCACAAATACCCTTCACATACCTATCACGCGATAATGAATTGAGTTCGTATAGGCATTTTGCACGCAGCTATTGAAATAGCTGCTCTGGCTACAGTTTCTGATACTCCGCCCATTTCATAAAGTATTCGACCGGGTTTAACGACAGATACCCAATATTCGGGAGATCCTTTCCCCGAACCCATACGTGTTTCGGTAGGTCTTACTGTAACGGGTTTGTCGGGAAATATACGTACCCATATTTTTCCACCACGGCGTGCATATCGTGTCATTGCTCGTCGTCCTGCTTCTATTTGTCTAGATGTGATCCAAGCGGGTTCAAGTGCCTGAAGAGCGTATCTGCCGAAACAAATATGATTGCCTCGATAAGATATTCCCTTCATTCTTCCTCTATGTTGTTTACGGAATCTGGTTCTTTTGGGGTTATAGTTGATGGTTGTTTCTCAATCCCATCTCTACTGCAGAACCGGACATGAGAGTTTCTTCTCATCCAGCTCCTCGCGAATGAAACGATTCAATAAGATTACGTATATGTATTTATTGAATGAATAATACACTGAATCATGGAATTTATTGATATTTAATCTGTCACACGGGAAGCCGTATAGTATATAGTATATACGGCTAGACGGATATTTCTATTTTATTTATATGGGATAATGCCTTTCTTTTGAAAATGAATCCTTGACCTTTACCGAATCTGTCAAAATACTGCAATCCAATAATGGTTTCGCGGGCGAATATTGACTCTTTCCATATTTGCTTCATTCGTAGGGTGAACCCATGACCTATCAGAAGAAATTAATTGGTTCCTGGTTGATTCCGCCATCCCACCCAATGAATCATTAGGATTCGTTTTCAATAGAATCTTCCGCAGTCACAGGTTTCGTCGTTCCCATAGCTTTTCCATTAATGGCTAGGCCTGAACTATGCAATGGAGCTCCTAATTAAATTCGTTTCCGAGCCAATCTCCTCAGTCTCTATTGACTCGGGGCTCTTTATTATTTGTATTTTTCTTATGAACCGTATTCATCTAATTATGGACGAATCAGTATTGATGCTTTATCACACTGCCTTTTATGATATGATGTGATTGATAGACCATACATATTGGAATCATATATCATGGAGATTCTCCTTCTCTCTTTCTCTCGCCCTTCCAGTTACCCACATCCCTCTATTTTTCTTTCCAACCTATAAATGGATTTTTCCTTTATGGAAAAAAAAGATTTCAGTTGCTACAACTATATGATCGATACATCATATGGCGACTGCTTCCTTGGATCTCGATAATACAAAGCAATGAGTTGGTTACTAGTTCTTATAGTTATTAGTTAGGGGCTGGTCTGTTTTTTGAATCCCAACTTTAAATAAAAAACCAACGAGTCACACACTAAGCATAGCAGTTCCACCAAAAGGTCAATCTAATTTTTATTCAACCTTATAGAATTAGAATTGCTCATTTTTCATTTTTTTTTTTATTGAAGTGAAAAGGAATAGTTTGTAGTTTTTGTTCTATCACTGAATAGAATGGCAAGCAAAGGAAGGGTCCATTATTGCTCGTCTACAAATATCCAAATTTTGATGCCCAATGCCCCATAGGCAGTTCGAACTGTATAGGAACAATGATCAATTTTAGCTCGAATGGTTTGGAGGGGAACCCTACCTTCTCTGATCCATTCGACACGTGCAATTTCTTTTCCGTCGATACGCCCTGCAATTTCCACTTGAATTCCTTTTGTATCTGCTTGTTCAGTTAATTCAATAGCTTTTTTCATTGCCTTTCGAAACGAAACCCTATTCTTTAATTGTAGAGCTATATATTCTGCAAGAATATTAGGTTGTCCATAAGGTTTTGCAACTCTTGTAATAGCAATGTTAAGTCTCCGATTCACAGAATGAAGCCCCTTTTGTACATTGATCTGCAATTCTTCGATTCCTCGTGTTTGGCCTTCTATTAACAAATTTGGGAATCCAATATAGATTATGACCTGGATCAAGTCCATTTTTTTTTGAATCTCTATATGTGCAATTCCAATTCCTTCGAAACTTGAAGATACTCTTATATTTTTTTGTACATATATCTTGATACAATCCCGTATTTTTTCATCTTCCTGGAGACCTATGTAATAACTTTTTGGTTGTGCGAACCAAAGGGAACGATGACTTTGGTTTTCGCCAAGGCGGAAACCGAGTGGATTTATTTTTTGACCCATCTTTTTTTTCTCTCTCTCTCTCCTTCTCTATATATCTTTCTATTATAGGATCTCTCCATACATTTTTTGTTTCTAAAAATATATCCTGATCTGTTTTCTTTTTAGAGCTATCCTTCAATACAATAATTATATGACAGGCGGGTCTTTCTATCGGATAACTACGTCCTCTAGCCCTGGGTTTTAACTTTTTCACGATAGTACCCCCATTGACTTCGGCTTTACTAATGACTGAATCAGCTTCGTTGAAACTTTTATTGTGACTAGCATTTGCTGCTGCAGAATAAACCAGTTTAAAAATGGGATAAAATGCTCGATAAGGCATGAGTTCCAGTAACATAAGTGTTTTCGCATAGGAATGCCCACGAATCTGATCAATGACTCTTCGTGCTTTGTGAGCAGACATACATATACGTTGAGCTAAAGCTTGTACTTGTGTACTCGAGCTCCTCTTCATCTTCTGCTTTTTCAAGGTCTTCTTCCACTTTCTCCACTTTGACATAAGATAAGGTTCGCCTCCCGCCAATGAACGATGAGCACCTATTTCACTTTATTTTATTAACGGAGAGATCTAGTATCGTTTCTCGCGTGTCCCTGGAAAGTAAGAGTAGGTGCAAATTCTCCTAATTTTTGACCCACCATACGATCCGTTATATAAATAGGTAAATGCGCCTTTCCATTATGAATGGCAATTGTATTGCCGATCATTGTGGGTATAATGGTAGATGCCCGGGACCAAGTTACTATTATCTCTTTTTCCTCTCTCATGTTAAGCTTCTTTATTTTTTCCAATAAATGATTAGCTACAAAAGGATTTTTTTTTAGTGAACGTGTCACGGCCTATTATTCCCCCCCCCTTTTTTTTTGAAAAGACGAGTAAAAAACAATATTTATTTGATTTTGAATATTCCTATTTACGGCGACGAATAATAAAACTATTACTATATTTATTCCTTTTCCTACTTCTTTTTCCAAGCGCAGGATAACCCCAAGGGGTTGTGGGTTTTTTTCTACCAATCGGGGCCCTCCCTTCACCACCCCCGTGGGGATGGTCTACAGGGTTCATAACTACCCCTCTTACTACAGGACGCCTACCTAGCCAACACTTAGATCCGGCTCTACCCAAACTTTTCTGGTTCGCCCCAACATTACCCACTTGTCCGACTGTTGCTGAACAGTTTTTGGATATCAAACGGACCTCCCCAGATGGAAATCTTAATGTGACCGATTTACCCTCTTTTGCAATCAGTTTCGCTACAGCACCTGCTGCTCTAGTTAATTGTCCACCCTTTCCAAGTGTGATTTCTATGTTATGTACGGCCGTGCCTAAGGGCATATGGGTTGAAGTAGATTTTTCTTTTTGATAAATAAAAACCCCTTCCCAAACCGTACAAGCTTCTTCCAAAGCATACGGCTTTCCGGATGTATATATATATATTATATGATGATATCTAGACAGATGGATTTTATATGAATCGTGTGATGAAGTACCACATGAGTGGATATATAGGAATACAAATCTGCCAAATCACTCATGTTATGATCTTATACATCCTAGGTCTCTCCGTTTCGTCATCTGGCTTATGTTCTTCATGTAGCATTCAGACCGAATGACTCTATGAAATTACGTCGCTACTTCCACATATTACGGGTAACGTAGGAGACATCTCTATTTTTCCCCGGGGGAATTTTTAGAATTACCACCACTTAGCTTTCAATTCACCTCTGACCATCAAATGAAATGTGAATAACCCATCCTCTTCTCTTTGAAACAAGGGTCGCTTCCGCTTCTGTCCGTGCTTCAAACAATTTTGTCTTCTCCATATTACCATATCTGGAGTGTCAATAATTTTATATGAGGAACTACTGAACTCAATCACTTGCTGCCGTTACTCTTCAGTTTTCTGTTGAGGTCTATCCCGTAGAGGTACTCAAATTGGATCAGTGATCAATTTCTAGGTTTCGTCGTAAACCTAATTGGTTACTTCCAATTACGTAAATCCATAGTTCAAACCGCACTCAAAGGTAGGGCATTTCCCATTGATATAGGAACTTCTGTACCGGAAACAATGGTATCTCCAATTATAGCCCCTCTGGGATGTAAAATATATCTTTTCTCGCCATCTCCATAGTGTATGAGACAAATGTATGCATTTCGATTAGGGTCATATTCTATGGTTACGATCCTAGCAGATATGTCTTTTTCATTCCGTCGAAAATCGATTTTACGGTATAGACGCTTATGGCCTCCTCCTCTATGCCCTGCGGTAATGATTCCCCTGGAATTACGACCTTTACCACAGCGATGCTGTCCATAGATCAAATTATTTCGCGGATTGGATTTCACTTGACTGTCTACGGATCCTTTGCGTATGCTCGGGGTAGAAGTTTTGTATAAATGTATCGCCGTGTTATTTAGTATTTTTTTTTTCTTTTTTTTTTACTTAAATTCTTTTCTCTTCTCTATAAGAGGTAAAATAGAATAACCCGGTTGAAGCGTAATGATCATACGTCTGTAATGCATTGTATGTCCCATAATGGGTCCCATTCTTCTACCCTTTCCCGGGTAGTTGATGACTATTTATAGCTATTACTTTGACGCCAAAGAAGAGTTCGACCCAATGCTTTATTTCTGTCCTAGTTGATCCTGATTCGACATTAGAAGTATATTGATTGTTCCCCAATAACCGAATACTTTTTTCTGTAAAGACTACATATTTGATTCCATCCATAAATCTACTTTCTTCCCCACGAGTTCCAGTATCGATAAGAATTCTCGTTCTTACTCTTCATATGTTATGGTTGGTCTGAATATACCATACCAATTCGTTATGTATGGATGATGAGATTCCATTGATACGGAGCCAGTGGAACTAGCCTTATTGAATGTCCCCGTTGGCCTGCATCCAGCAGGAATTGAACCTACGAATTCGCCAATTATGAGTTGGGCGCTTTAACCATTCAGCCATGGATGCTTCACTGGGGTCATTGTACATCGCAAGTGACCCAAATTCAATTCACTTAGATTCTTTTGGATTCTTTAGGAGGAATCAATGAAATGAGAGGACATCAATTCAAATCCTGGATCTTCGAATTGAGAGAAATCAAGAATTCTCACGATTTCTTGGATTCATGGATCCAACCCGATTCAGTGAAATCTTTCACTTCCTTTTTTTTCCACCAAGAGCGCTTTATAAAACTTTTTGATTCCCGAACTTTGAGTGTCCTAATTTCACGTGATTCACAGGGTTCAATTCGTCGACATTGCACGATCAAAGGTGTAGTACTGCTTGTACTTGTAGTAGCGGTCCTTATATACAATCGAAATAGGGTCGAAAGAAAAAATATCTATTTGATGGGGCTTCTTCCTAAACCTCTGCGTTCCATTGGACCCCCCAATTATACATTGAAAGAATCCTTTTGGTCTTCCAATCTCAATAGGTTGATTGTTTCGCTCCTGTATCTTCCAAAAGGGAAAAAGATCTATGAGAGTTGTTTCATGGATCCGAAAGAAAGTACTTGGGTTCTTCCAATAACTAAAAAGTGTATCATGTCTGAATCTAACTGGGGTTCGCGGCGATGGAGGAATGCGATCGTAAAAAAGAGGAATTCCAGCTGTAAGATATCGAATGAAATTGCAGCTGGAATTGAGATCTCATTCAAAGAGAAAGATATAAAATATCTGGAGTTTTTTTTTGTATCCTATACGAATGATCCGATCCGCAAGGACCACGATTGGAAATTCTTTGACCGCCTTTCTCCGAGTAAGAAGCGAAACATAATCAACTTGAATTCGGGACAGCTATTCGAAATTTTAGTGAAACATTTGATTTGTTATCTCATGCCTGCTTTTCGTGAAAAAAGACCAATTGATGAGGGGGAGTTCTTCAAACAACAAGGAGCTGAGGCGACTATTCAATCAAACGAGATTGAACATGTTTCCCTTCTCCTCTCGAGAAACAAGGGGGGTATTTTTTTGCAAAATTGCGCTCAATTTCATATGTGGCAATTCCGCCAAGATCTCTTCGTTATTGGGGGGAAGAATCGGCACAAATCGGATTTTTTGAGGAACGTCTCGAGAGAGAATTTGATTTGGTTAGACAATGCGTGGTTGGTAAACAGGAATCGGGTTTTTAGCAAGGTACGGAATGTATCGTCAAATATTCAATATGATTCCATAAGATCCATTTTCTTTCAAGTAACGGATTCTAGCCAATCGAAAGGATTTTCTGATCAATCCATAGATCCTTTCAATTCCATTAGTAATGAGGGTTCGGAATATCACATATTGATCAATCAAACGGAGATTCAGCAACTAAAAGAAAGATCAATTCTTTTAGATACTTCCTTTCTTCAAACGGAACGAACAGAGATAAAATCAGATCGATTCTCAAAATACCTTTCCGGATATTCCTCAATGGCTCGGCTATTCCCGGAACGTGAGAAGCAGATGAATAATCATCTGCTTCCAGAAGAAACAGAAGAATTTCTTGGGAATCCTACAAGATCAATTCGTTCTTTTTTCTCTGATAGATGGTCAGAACTTCATCTGGGTTTGAATCCTACCGAGAGGTCGACTATAGATCAGAAATTGTTGAAGAAACAACAAGGTGTTTCTTTTGTCCCTTCGAGGCGATCGGAAAATAAAGAAATAGTTGATATATTCAAGATAATTACGTATTTACAAAATACCTCCTCAGTTCATTCGATTGCAGCAGATCCGGGATGGGATATGGTTCCGAAGGATGAACCGGATATGGACAGTTCCAATAAGATTTCATTCTTGAACGAAAATGCATTTTTTGATTTATTTCATCTATTCCATGATCGGAACAAAAGGGGATACAGGTTGCACCACGAGTTTGAATTAGAAGAGACATTTCAAGAAATGGCAGATCTATTCACTCTATCAATAACCGAGCCGGGTTTAGCCTATCATAATAAGGAATTTGGCTTGTCTATTGATTCCTACGGAAAATTATTGAATGAGGTATTCAACTCCGGGGATGAATCGAAAAAGAAATCTTTATTGGTTCTACCTTCTATTTTTTATGAAGAGAATGAATCTTTTTATCGAAAGATAAAAAAAAAATCGGTCCGGATCTCCTGCGGGAATGATTTGGAAGATCCAAAACCAAAAATAGCGGTATTTGCTCACAACAACATAATGGAGACGATCCATCAATATAGATTGATCCGAAATCAGATTCAAATCCAATATAGTACCTATGGGTACATAAGAAATGTATTGAATCGATTCTTTTTAATGAATCGACCCGATTGCAACTTCGCATATGGAATTCAAAAGCACCCAATAGGAAATGATATTCTGAATCATCTAACTATAATAATAGATAAGATCAACCAACATTTATCCAATTTGAAAAAGATTAAGAAGAAGTGGTTCGATCCTCTTATTTCTCGAACCGAGAGATCCACGAATCTGGATCCTAATGTATATAGATACAAATGCTCCAATGGAAGCAAGAATTTCCAGGAACATTTGGAGCATTTCGTTTCTGAGCAGAAACACCGTTTTCAAGTAATGTTCGATCGATTACGTATTAATCAATATTCGATTGATTGGTCCGAGGTTATCGACAAACAAGATTTGTCCAAGTCACTTCGTTTCTTTTTGTCCAAGTCACTTCTCCTTTTGTCCAAGTCGCTTCTCTTTTTATCTAAGTCACTTCCTTTTTTCGTTGTGAGTCTCGGGAATATCTCCATTCATAGGGCCGAAATCCGCATCTATGAATTGAAAGGTCTGAATGATCAACCCGGCAATCAGTTGTTAGAATCAATAGGTGTTCAAATCGTTTATTTGAATAAATTGAAACCCTTCTTATTGTATGATCATGATACTTCCCAAAGATCGAAATTTTTAATCAATACAGGAACAATATTACCTTTTTTGTTCAACAAGATACAAAAGTGCATGATTGACTCATTCCGTACTAGAAAAAATCGCAGGAAATCCTTTGAGAACACGGATTCCTATTTATCAATGATATCCCACGACCGAAACAATTGGTTGAATCCTCAGAAAAGTTCATTGATATCTTCTTTTTATAGAGCAAATAGACTTCAATTCTTGAATCATCCCCATCGCTTCTGGTTCTATTGTAACAAAGGATTCCATTTTTATGGGGAAAAGACCCGTATCCATAATTATGATTTTACATATGCACAATTCCCCAATATCTTGTGCATTCGCAACAAAATATTTTCTTTGTGTTTCGGTAAAAAAAAACATGTTTTGGGAGAGAGAGAGACTATTTTACCAATTGAGTTACAGGTATCTGGCATATTCATACCTAACAATGTTCCACAAAGTGGTAACGAAACGTATAACTTGTACAAATCTTTCCATTTTTCAATTCGATCCGATCCATCCGTTCCTATTTACTCGATTGCAGACATTTCTGGAACACCTGTAATAGAGGAACAAATAGTCAATTTTGAAAGAACTTATTGTCAGCTTCTTTCAGATATGAATCTATCTGATTCAGAAGGGAAAAACTTGCATCACTATCTCCGTTTCAATTCAAACATGGGTTTGATTCACACTCCATGTTTTGAGAAATATGTGCCGTCCGGAAAGAGGAAAGAACTGAGTCTTTGTCTAAAGAAAAACGTTGAGAAGGGGGAAGTAGGTAGAACCCGTCAACGAGATAGTGCTTTTTCAAATCTCTCAAAATGGAATTTGTTCCAAACCTATATGCCATGGTTCCTTACTTGGACGGGGTGTAAATATCTTTATTTCACCTTAAAAAACAATATTTATTTGATATTGAATATTCCCTTTCAATATTCCCTAAGTGGCAGTCAAAATTTTGTGTCCGTTTTTCATGATATTATGCATGGATCAGATATATCATGGCCAATTCCTCAGAAAAAGTGGTGGTCGATTCTTCCACAACGGAATCTGATAAGTGAGAGTTCGAGTAAGTGTTTACAGAATCTTCTTCTGTCCGAAGAAATGATTCATCGAAATAATGAGTCACCCATTCCATTGATATGGACACATCTGAGATCACCAAATGCTTGGGAGTTCCTCTATTCAATTCTTTTCCTTCTTCTTGTTGCTGGATATCTCGTTCGTACACATCTTCTCTTTGTTTTCCGAGCCTCTAGTGAGTTACAGACAGAGTTAGAAAAGATCAAATCTTTGATGATTCCATCATACATGATTGAGTTGCGAAAACTTCTGGATAGGTATCCTACATCTGAACTGAATTCTTTCTGGTTAAAGAATCTCTTTCTAGTTGCTCTGGAACAATTAGGAGATTCTCTGGAAGAAATACGGGATTCTGCTTCTGGCGGCAACATGCTATTGGGTGGTGGTCCCGCTTATGGGGTCAAATCAATACGTTCTAAGAAGAAATATTTGAATATCAATCTCATCGATCTCATCAGTATCATACCAAATCCCATCAATCGAATCACTTTTTCGAGAAATACGAGACATCTAAGTCGTACAAGTAAAGAGATCTATTCATTGATAAGAAAAAGAAAAAACGTGAACGGTGATTGGATTGATGATAAAATAGAATCCTGGGTCGCGAACAGTGATTCGATTGATGATGAAGAAAGAGAATTCTTGGTTCAGTTCTCCACCTTAACGACGGAAAAAAGGATTGATCAAATTCTATTGAGTCTGACTCATAGTGATCGTTTATCAAAGAATGACTCTGGTTATCAAATGATTGAACAACCGGGATCCATTTACTTACGATACTTAGTTGACATTCATAAAAAGTATCTAATGAATTATGAGTTCAATAGATCCTGTTTAGCAGAAAGACGGATATTCCTTGCTCATTATCAGACAATCACTTATTCACAAACCTCGTGTGGGGCTAATAGTTCTCATTTCCCATCTCATGGAAAACCCTTTTCGCTCCGCTTAGCCCTATCCCCTTCTAGGGGTATTTTAGTGATAGGTTCTATAGGAACTGGACGATCCTATTTGGTCAAATACCTAGCGACAAACTCCTATGTTCCTTTCATTACGGTATTTCCGAACAAGTTCCTGGATGACAAGCCTAAAGGTTATCTTATTGACGATATCGATATTGAT